AATGGTGGTTCAATTCGATGTTATCTAAAGGGGAATTAGAATACAGGTGTGGGTTAAGTAAATCAATGGATAGTCTTGGTCCTATTAAAAATACCAGTGTAAGTGAGGACCCGGTTATAAATGATAAGGATAAAAACATTCATCGTTGGAGTGATAGTGATAGTGACAGTTCTAGTTACAGTAATGTTGATCATTTCGTTGGCATCAGGGACATTCGCAATTTCATCTCTGATGATACCCTTTTTGTTAGGGATAGTAATAGGGACAGTTATTCCATATATTTTGATATTGAAAATCAAATTTTAGAGATTGACAATGATCATTCTTTTCTGAGTGAACTAGCAAGCTCTTTTTATAGTTTTCGTAATTCTAATTATAGGAATAATGGATCGAAAAGTGACAATACCGACTATGATCGTTACATGCATGATACTCAATCTAGTTGGAATAATCAGATTACTAATTGCGTTGACTCTTATCTTCAGTCTCAAATCTGTATTGGTATTGATAGTAACATTTTAAGTAGTAGTGAAAATTACAGTGACAGTTCCATTTATAATTACATTTGTGGTGAAAGTGGAAATAGACATATTAGTGAAAGCGAGAGTTCCAATAGCAAAACTAACCCGAATGGTAGTCATTTAACTAGAAGTAGAAGAGAAAGTTCTAATGATCTCGAAGGAACTCATGATCTCGAAGGAACTCATGATCTCGAAGGAACTCATGATCTCGAAGGAACTCATGATCTCGAAGGAACTCATGATCTCGAAGGAACTCATGATCTCGAAGGAACTCATGATCTCGAAGGAACTCATGATCTCGAAGGAACTCATGATCTCGAAGGAACTCATGATCTCGAAGGAACTCATGATCTCGAAGGAACTCAAAAATACAGGCATTTGTGGATTCAATGCGAAAATTGTTATGGATTAAATTATAAGAAGATTTGTAAGTCAAAAATGAATATTTGTGAACAATGCGGATATCATTTGAAAATGAGTAGTTCCGATCGAATCGAACTTTCGGTTGATCCAGGTACTTGGGATCCGATGGATGACGACATGGTCTCTCTGGATCCCATTGAATTTCATTCCGAAGAGGAACCTTATCAAAATCGTATTGATTCTTATCAAAGAAAGACAGGATTAACGGAGGCTGTTCAAACAGGTACGGGTCAACTAAATGGGATTCCCATCGCAATTGGGGTTATGGATTTTCAGTTTATAGGGGGTAGTATGGGATCCGTAGTAGGGGAAAAAATCACCCGTTTGATCGAGTATGCTAACAATCAATTTTTACCTCTTATTCTAGTGTGTGCTTCCGGAGGAGCACGCATGCAAGAAGGAAGTTTGAGCTTGATGCAAATGGCTAAAATATCTTCCGCTTTATATGATTATCAATCCAATAAAAAGTTATTCTATGTATCAATTCTTACATCTCCTACTACTGGTGGGGTGACAGCTAGTTTTGGTATGTTGGGGGATATCATTATTGCCGAACCTAATGCTTATATTGCATTTGCGGGTAAAAGAGTAATTGAACAAACATTGAATACGGAAGTACCTGAAGGTTCACAAGAGACTGAATATTTATTCGAGAAGGGCTTATTCGATCCAATCGTACCACGTAATCCTTTAAAAGGTGTTCTGAGTGAGTTATTTCAGCTCCACGCTTTTTTTCCTTTGAATAAAAATTCAATCAAGTAGAGTCTTAAGTGAAATTTTTTTGGTGGTGACATAAGATTGAATTGTCAAAAGAATCATGCAGATAATTTTTTTTACCGCTATTACTGATTACTAATCAGTAAACCTCTATCAACAAAACAACATAAAAAGCGAATTCTTCCTTAGAATTCGGAGGCAAGGGAAATAAAACGAATTTCATGTAGAAAGATGAATAAGTCCGTTTATTTCGTTCTACATTCCTTGCAGTTATTATATATACTCATTTAGATATACTTCTATACGAATTAGAATATGAATTATAATTATTATAAGATATTTTTATAACAATAACAGGTACAAATATTAAATTGAGGTACCCATTCTATGACAATTCTCAACAACTTACCCTCTATTTTTGTGCCTTTAGTGGGCCTAGTATTTCCGGCAATTGCAATGGCTTCCTTATTTCTTCATGTTCAAAAAAATAAGATTTTTTAAATCCGACGTGGTCAAATCTCATCTAGTTTTTTTTTCAAGACTTAGCGAACACGGCTATCAATTTAGTAGAATATTGTATAACAATAACAGGTGGCTTTCTCCGAACATAAATAAAAGAGCTCTTATGGATGCGTAAATATGATATATATATGGGTAAATGAATTCTATCTCCTTTCTTTCAAAAATCGGTCGGGATCCGAGCTCATGTCTGAAATTTAAACCAATCTATCTATATGTATGTAGCTGAATCCTATGAAAAGGATGCTCTTATTTTATTATATCTACCCAATTCGATGAATTACTGCTAAAAGTTCACATCAGAATAGTACTAGTTGATGAGAGTTACTTCGGGAACAAAAAAAGGAAAGTCAAATTGATTTTGGTTATTCCCTCAATTCCAATAAAATGCAACTGGATCTAGTATGTATGAGTTGGCGATCAGAATATATATGGATAGAATTTATAGCAGGATCTCGCAAAACAAGTAATTTCTGCTGGGCCTTTATCCTTTTTTTAGGTTCATTAGGATTCCTTTTGGTTGGAATTTCTAGTTATCTTGATAGGAATTTAATATCTTTATTTCCGTCTCAGCAAATCAATTTTTTCCCACAAGGGATCGTGATGTCTTTCTATGGGATCGCGGGTCTCTTTATTAGTTCCTATTTGTGGTGCACAATTACATGGAATGTAGGTAGCGGTTATGATCGATTTGATAGAAAAGAAGGAATAGTGTGTATTTTTCGTTGGGGATTTCCTGGAAAAAATCGCCGCATCTTTCTACGATTCCTTATGAAAGATATTCAGTCCATCAGAATAGAAGTTAAAGAGGGTATTTATGCTCGTCGTGTCCTTTATATGGAAATAAGAGGCCTGGGGGCTATTCCCTTGACTCGTACTGATGAGAATTTGACTCCACGACAAATTGAGCAAAAGGCTGCGGAATTGGCCTATTTCTTGCGTGTACCAATTGAAGTTTTTTGAAAAATGAACTAAAGAGTAAATGCTTTCTTAGCAGGAGAAACAAACCAAAGAATCCTCTTTTTTCTATAGCATAACTTACTTAATCTTAATTGAAGTTTCTTCAGAACGCTCAGTCGGGCCAAAGCAAGGCAAACGTGTACGGAACGGCCATAACATAAAACGAAACTGTTTTTGTCTGCAAAAAAAAAACTGTTTTTGTCTGCAAAAAAAAAATTGTTTTTTTTTGCGTATGGAAATCCCCACTCAACTCAATTCAGTAACAAAAGAGGTAACAAAGCGAAATAGAAATAATAGATTGATTTCATATATCAAAACATTTCACTAATTTATCTTTTTTTTTTACTTTCAATATTTTGAATTGATACGTTAGATATGGATCGATCATATCTTGTAAATTATCTCTATTTTCTTTTGTCAATCGACCCTTTCTTTTTATACTTTCTTTTGTCTTTCTTAATGAACAAACAATTGATCTCTTATAATGATAACTTTTCTGTCTTTTTTGCCACTCATTTTTTGTCATCACAATATTCTTCAGAAGATTCTCTCAAATATTCCTGGACTATGCTTTGAGTAGCGAGCAAAAACCTTTTTTTTGAAATATTTGATATTTTAATTCTTAATAGAAAGGAAGTTCTTTCATTTTGAAATCCGAATAATATTCATTATTTGAATCTTTCGGGCATTCGTCGAAAAGGGGCAATTGCTTCGAATATTTGATCAATTGAGATATCTGGAAACAATATTTTTTTATTATTTCTTCATTCGAATTCGAAATGGATTCCTTTTCTATTTCTGTATTTTTTTGACACTAAATTCAAGGACTAGCCGCCGAATCACAACTAAAAAACAGAGACTCGATTCATAGGCGCGATACTTTAGAATAGAACTCATGCTTGATAGAAATTTTAGATCGAATAGAGTCAACGGATGAGGTGGATTCATTACCAATTCACAGATGAAAAAATGACAAAAAAGAACGCATCCATTCCCCTTCGATATCTTTCATCTATAGTATTTTTACTATTTTTGCCCTGGTGGATCTCTCTTTCATTTAATAAAAGTCTGGAATCTTGGGTTACTAATTGGTGGAATACTAGGCAACCCGAAATTTTCTTGAATGATATTCAAGAAAAGAGTACTCTAGAGAAATTCATAGAATTAGAGGAACTATTCCTTTTGGACGAAATGATAAAGGAATTCCCGGAAAGACATCTACAAAAGCTTCGTGCAGGGTTCCACAAAGAAACAATCCAATTAATCAAGATGCACGATGAGGATCATATCCATACGATTTTGCACTTCTCGACAAATATAATCTGTTTCGTTATTCTAAGTGGTTATTCTATTCTGGGTAATGAAGAACTTGTTATTCTTAACTCTTGGGTTCAAGAATTCCTATATAATTTAAGCGACACAATAAAAGCCTTTTCTATTCTTTTAGTAACCGATTTCTGTATCGGATTCCATTCGCCCCACGGTTGGGAACTAATGATTGGCTATGTCTACAACGATTTTGGATTTGCTCATAATGATCAAATTATATCTGTTCTTGTTTCCACTTTTCCAGTCATTCTAGATACAATTTTTAAATATTGGATTTTTCGGTATTTAAATCGTGTATCTCCGTCACTTGTAGTGATTTATCATTCAATGAATGACTGAAAAACGATTCACTGATCCAAGTTGAATGCTTCGGATGTAGTACATAAGCAAAGCATTCAAGGTCGTACTTACCTTACTCTTTCTACCCATGTAGAGAATTCCTCCTATATTCCAGTAAAATCTTTTCAGTAAATAGCAGAATCGTGGATAGGGAACTATACTAGTGACCTACCAAATCTTATTGTAGAAATT